TTGACCAAACTGCAAGCATGGAACTTTACCAGATGAAATAGGGAAAGACAGAAGATAGAACTTAAAAGAAAAGGATAATTGAAGTAACGTGTCTTCGAATCCACTTTGGTTGGGGTTCGAAAAACGAATAAAAATAAATAAAAATAAAGTAAATTCAAGAAAGAGCTTTCCCTTTTTCAGGGGCGTTTGGGGGTCGTGGAATGCTTTTCTTCTCGTCTTATTCTATATGGAATACAATGAGTTAAAATAAGAAGGAATAGGGGAATATTCGACCGTTTACTCCAAAAAGAGGATTAAATCCTATTGAAAACTAAATAATCCGAAATAGAAAGAGTTTTTTTAAAATTCCATTCTTTATTTCTCTTTCACTCGACCCCAAAAAAAAATCCAATTTTCTTTTTCAACGGGGTTAGATGATCTAGTTCTTAATATTATTACTTTACTTACCTGATAGATTCCACAACAAATCTTTTGATTCGGAATTAGGGATTCATGTCCCATCTGATGAATCGATTTTCTTTTATACTTTTGTATCTCACTCTATCTTGTTTTTTAGTATTATCTAAAATAACCGATGAATTCGAAATTTTCCATAACTTAGGTAAGTGCTTTATCAACATATGTAGTGTAGTGAAAAAATAAATGGAATTTAACCCCTTCATGCTTACTATAACTAGTTATTTCGGTTTTCTACTGGCTGCTTTAACTATAACTCCAGCTCTATTTATTGGCTTGAACAGGATAGGTCTTATTTGATACGTCTTATTTGAAATGAATTGAATGAATAAGTCAGAAAAGAAGAAAAGAAAAATCTTTTGTATTCCTAGTATTCTAGAACTCTTTTCCGCACTAATCACCAATCCTTTTCTTGGTCATTGAGATTCGTGGATAATTTAGACTATTATTTAGAGATAGATCGTACCTCTTTTTTTTAGCCCCTCGAACAAATAGAAATGATTGAAGTTTTTCTTTTTGGAATCGTCTTAGGCCTAATTCCTATTACTTTAGCGGGATTATTCGTGACTGCGTATTTGCAATACAGGCGTGGGGATCAGTTGGATCTTTGATTGAGTAACATTTCTTTTTTGATTGACCTCCTCCAGACCAGAGGGGAGGTCAAAGTGGAGTTGCAATTCGACTTTGTTTTTTTTTTAAGTTATTTTACTCTGTTTCGGCATAAAACAGATGGAATCACGCTCTGTAGGATTTGAACCTACGGCATCGGGTTTTGGAGACCCGCGTTCTACCAAACTGAACTAAGAGCGCTTTCAAAAAGCAAATTCCTAACGTGTTTCACGTACGTTACGTATAGTATTCACAAATTCAAGTTATACCCACTTTAATCGATCTCCCCGATATTGCCCATAAAGAAGAGAGAAGGAATAGGTAGGGATGACAGGATTTGAACCTGTGACATTTTGTACCCAAAACAAACGCGCTACCAAGCTGCGCTACATCCCTTTTCCAAATTGTTGTACAATGCCATTGTACACAATTCCTTTCTTGTTTTCCACATTGTAATTTTCTTCTATTTCTCTATCTATATAGAACTTTCTTGTCATTTCTTGTTTTTGGTCTCATATAATCAAGGAAGGGTATACATCTAAAATCCAATCGAATTTCACCTATAAAAGAAAGATTACTATTCTTTAGTAATGTATAGGAGGAAGGGTCATCTTTTTTAGGTATAGGAAAATTTCGTCTATATGGTTCATTTTATATATATAATATTGTATTTCTTTTTTTAGTTACGAATTTAAGAAATACAAACTATCTTGGGCAAAAGTATCTGATCATATATGTATTCCAATAAGGAAGGAGGATTTTCAATGCGGGATATAAAAACATATCTCTCTGTAGCACCCGTGCTAAGTACTCTATGGTTTGGCGCTTTAGCGGGTTTATTGATAGAAATTAATCGTTTATTCCCAGATGCTTTGTCATTCCCTTTTTTTTCATTCTAGTTATTCCTATGCGAGAGATAGAATTTCACATGACGAAAATATTCCTTCAGTCCTTTTTTAGTATACGAAGCAAAAAGAAAGAAAAGATGGATTGGGTCGAACCTCAGGGTCATGAAAAATTCGGTAAATCCCTTTTTAGAAAACACAAATTTAATTAAAAAGGGTATCCAAGTTAAGTCAGGCCTCACAACAAATCAGAGCATAGAAAGAGGCTAGGACTGGGGTTGCTACTTAAATGAAAGGATTTCGAAGCAAAATCCTTGCTAATTCGACAAGGATTGTATTTTTTAATTATTTCTCTATTTTTTATTCTATTGGATTCGTTAGAGAATTCGAAGAATTACAACAAAATATTTAGAATTCGAAATCACATTTTTAGTTAGAAACTTCTATGGATTTTATTCTTCTTCTTCGGATCCAAAATAGAAGAATAAAGGAATAGATATAAGAATTAAGTTAAGTCGATCCAAAAAGGAAAGGAGGTTCATGGCCAAGGACAAAGATGTTAGAATCGGAGTTATTTTGGAATGTATCAGTTGTGTTCGAAAGGGTACCAATAAGGAATCGACGGGAATTTCTAGATATAGTACTCAAAAGAATCGTCACAATACACCCGGACAATTAGAATTAAGAAAATTTTGTCGTTATTGTCGCAAGCATACGACTCATAACGAAATAAAGAAATAGGAGCATCGTGTGCTCGATTTTTCCAAAGAACAAAAAGAGTAAGAACTTCTTATTTAATATATAGAACATAGATAGAAAACAAAATAAAAATCAACTCATCTGGTTTTAGGTAGATATTATTTCATATGTATAGAGGATTTTTATTTAATTTATATATATTTGTATATGAATATAATAATATATGGACCAAAGAAAGGCTACTTACTTCTGGATCCAGAATTAATAAAATAAAGAAATCCTTTTTTGCCAATTTTCAAATAAAATAAGGAATAAATCATGTATATATCTAAACAACCTTTTCGTAAATCTAAGCAACCCTTTCGTAAATCCAAACAACCCTTTCGTAAATCCAAACAACCTTTTCGTAAATCTAAACAACCTTTTCGTAAGCGTTCTCGAATTGGCCCGGGGGATCGAATTGATTATAGAAACATGAGTTTAATTAATCGATTTATTAGTGAACAAGGAAAAATATTATCCAGACGAATAAATAGATTAACCTTGAAACAACAACGATTAATTACTCTTGCTATAAAACAGGCTCGTATTTTATCTTTCTTACCATTTCGTAACTATGAAAATGAGAAGCAATTTCAAGCCCAGTCAATTTCAATAATTACTGGCCCTAGAAACAGAAAAAATAGACATATTCCTCAATTAACACAAAAGTCCAATTCCAATCGAAACTTAAGAAACTCCAACCAGAATTTAAGAAACAACAATCGAAACTGAAGTTCCGATTGTTGATGTTTTATTCAAAAAGGTAAGACTCATATTATATAAAGTGATCCTGTTTTGATTCTTGGTAATCTTAATTTATTGTATCTTCCCGGAGTTCCTTCTCCGGGAATTCGTTTTTAATTATTCCTGTATATTACTTTTTTCTCCCTTTAATTGATGGTTTTTATTTTATTAGAAATCGTGTAAAGATTATTTGGATTTGATACAGCTACTTGTGCAAGCATTTTACGATTAAGAATCAATTCCTTCTTATACAGATTGTGTATTAATTTACTATAACTATCGAATACTTTATATATCCGTGTTGCCGCGTTTATCCGAGTGATCCACAAACGACGAAAATCCCTCTTTTGCCTGCCTCTATCTCGATGAGAAGAAAAAAAAGCTCTTCTTACTTGTTGAGTAATCATTCGATTAAGTCTTAAATGAGCACCTCTAAAGTTTGAGGCAAATGAACGCATTTTTGTTCGTCGTCTCCGAGCTATATATCCTCGCGGAACTCTGGTCATTGAATCAAATTAACCTTAATGAATAACTAACGATTTCTCTTGTTTTAACCGTCCCTTTTCCCATTAATAACAAAACGGATTATTCCGATATATAAAATATTAATTCCAACGGCTTTTGCTACTATAACCTTCCCAACCACGATTTTTTATTCTATTCCCTTCAGTTATTTCGCATAGAAATAACAAATTCTAACCATACTAAAAAAACAGTGGGTTCCATCGTTTCTATGGTTTCCTTTTAAACGGCGAGGCCCTCTCTATACACCGGAGCCCTCTCTTTCATTTCATCAAAAGGTATTGTGAACTTGTATAGTTCACATTCTTTGGCTCTACCTATCCATTATAGAGTAAATAGCTCTTTTCACAATAAGAGTTATTCATACAGTGACGGTATTTAATTATGAAAGTTGGCTTAATAGCTGACCCTTTAGTCCGTTCTTTTAAGATAAAGGAGCATAAGCCTTTTTCTTTTTATTACTATTTCCTCCGCTTAATAGATAACCATTTGCTACCAATGGGGGAATTGCTTCTTCTAATTCCAATCTAGATGATTGGATTTGCACCAAAGGAAACCAGAAATTCCATATACCATAGAAATCTAGGATAGAGAAGCTCTACCCTATTCATTGGTACTGATCATGGATACTTCCAAAATTGTCTTATTTGTTTGAACTCATGATCTGAACGAGTCGCACATACACCCTAGCACATGTTCCTCGACGCTGAGGGCACCCCTTAAGCGCGGGCGTTTTTCTAGCATTTTGTATTGGCTGTCTTGCATTTCTAATAAGTTGTTTAACTGTCGGCATGTCGTATGTATATAGAAAAAAATGGATTGGTTTAGATCGATCTTAACCTGCGGATTCATCATCATGAAGTATTTCTATTTTCTATAAAATCGCATAAAACCCGAATTTAGGTTTGAAATAAATTTACAAGAAATCCAGCCCCTACCAATCCTTAAACATTTCTGGAAACCGCACTGGGTCGGTATCGCAGTGCTCGTCAATCATTTCATCCCCTACAATATCGACAAGTCCATAAGCTTTTGCTTCGTCTGCTGACATGAAAACATCCCTTTCCATGTCTTCGGATACAACCCAAAAAGGCTTGCCTGTTCTTAGTGCATAAACCCTTGTGATCATTTCGCGAACTTTGTGTAATTCTTCCACTTCTAGTAAAAATTCAGGTGTCCTTGCCCGATAATAAGCACTAGCGGGTTGGTGAAGCATAATCCTAGCGTGAGGGAATGCTATACGCTTGGTGGGTTCTCCTCCAAGCAGAATAAAGGAGGCCATGGATGCAGCTATTCCAAGGCATATTGTATATATGTCTGGTGTCACCGTTTGCATCGTATCAAAAATTGCCATTCCTGAGATTAGCCATCCGCCGGGAGAGTTTATAAACAAAAAAATATCGCTAATTCCATCTTCTATACTGAGATATACCATGAGACCCGTAATATGATTCGTGATCTCGCAACGAATCTCTTGACCTAAAAAAAGTGTTCTTTCTCGATACATAACATTGTATAAGTCAACCCAAGTCGCTTCTTCATCTCCGGGAATCCGGTAAGGTACTTTTGGAACACCAATCGGCATATTAGATTAATATTATTAAATTTAAGTAACAAAACTACACTTTAATATGGAAACGTAAGAATGGAGGAGAAAGAAAGAATCCGCAGTTTCTTATTTTTATTTTTTCTTATTCTATAAGAATACTATAGATTATATTAATACATAGATTGAAAAATGATACATATAAGGAAGGTAAAACAGATTGAATAAAGAAAAAGGAATTTTTGATTTGAATGATAAACAAAGACGGATTAGGGATCTATTCTAGGTTTTTCCAAGTAGCCCAAGCTACCCATTGCATATTGGCACTTATCGAGTATAGAATAGATCTGCTTCGCTTTCTTCTTACAAATAGAAATGGCTTCTTATTTTTAATGAAATGAAATAAATATTCATGCTTTCTGACACAGAATCCCCTAGAAGGGATATGGATAGTCTTTTCCAATGCGATAAAATAAAACGACATCGTGTCTATTTTTCTTTGCTAAAGGGGTATTTCGATGGGTTTGCCTTGGTATCGTGTTCATACTGTCGTATTGAATGATCCGGGTCGATTGCTTGCGGTGCATATAATGCACACAGCTCTAGTTTCTGGTTGGGCCGGCTCGATGGCTTTATACGAATTAGCGGTTTTTGATCCCTCAGATCCTGTTCTGGATCCAATGTGGAGACAAGGTATGTTTGTCATCCCCTTCATGACTCGTTTAGGAGTAACCAATTCGTGGGGTGGTTGGACTATTTCAGGAGGAACTACAACGAATCCGGGTATTTGGAGTTATGAAGGTGTGGCAACTGCGCATATTGTGTTTTCTGGCTTGTGTTTCTTGGCAGCTATCTGGCATTGGGTATATTGGGACCTAGAACTATTCCTTGATGAGCGGACGGGAAAACCCTCTTTGGATTTACCGAAGATCTTTGGAATTCATTTATTTCTTGCAGGGGTGGCTTGTTTTGGCTTTGGTGCATTTCATGTAACGGGTTTGTATGGTCCTGGGATATGGGTGTCCGATCCTTATGGACTAACTGGAAAAGTACAAGCTGTAAATCCTGCGTGGGGCGCAGAAGGTTTTGACCCTTTCGTTCCGGGAGGAATAGCTTCGCATCATATTGCTGCGGGTACATTGGGCATATTAGCGGGCCTATTCCATCTTAGTGTCCGTCCGCCTCAACGTCTATATAAAGGATTACGTATGGGCAATATTGAAACTGTACTTTCCAGTAGTATTGCTGCTGTTTTTTTTGCAGCTTTCGTAGTTGCCGGAACTATGTGGTATGGGTCGGCAACTACCCCAATCGAATTATTCGGGCCTACTCGTTATCAGTGGGATCAGGGATACTTTCAGCAAGAAATATATCGAAGAGTTAGCGATGGGTTAGCTGAAAATCTTAGTCTATCAGAAGCTTGGTCTAAAATTCCCGAAAAATTAGCTTTTTATGATTATATTGGTAATAATCCCGCAAAAGGGGGATTATTCAGAGCAGGCTCAATGGACAATGGGGATGGAATAGCTATTGGATGGTTAGGACATCCCGTCTTTAGAGATAAAGAAGGACGCGAGCTTTTTGTACGTCGTATGCCTACTTTTTTTGAAACATTTCCGGTAGTTTTGGTAGATGAAGAGGGAATTGTGAGAGCGGACGTTCCTTTTAGAAGAGCAGAATCCAAATATAGCGTTGAACAAGTAGGCGTAACAGTCGAGTTCTATGGTGGCGAACTTAATGGAGTAAGTTATTCTGATCCTGCTACTGTAAAAAAATATGCGAGGCGTGCCCAATTAGGGGAAATTTTTGAATTAGATCGAGCTACTTTGAAATCAGATGGTGTTTTTCGCAGCAGTCCAAGGGGTTGGTTCACTTTTGGTCATGCTACCTTTGCTTTGCTCTTCTTTTTCGGACACATTTGGCATGGCGCTCGAACCTTGTTCCGAGATGTTTTTGCTGGTATTGATCCAGACTTGGATGCTCAAGTAGAATTTGGAACATTCCAAAAAGTTGGAGATCCAACTACAAGGAGACAGACAGCTTGATACCACATTGCTATGGTATCTTTCACCTCTCTTTTTTGATTTGACATAGGAAACTTCTCCTGTCCTTTCTTTGACTTGACTCTTTTTCTTTTTTTATATGGGAAATGATCCCAAATGACAAGTGAATAGGTGTGGAAGTTATAATTGTAAATAAACCACGATCGAATCTATGGAAGCATTGGTTTATACGTTCCTTTTAGTTTCGACTTTAGGGATCATTTTTTTCGCTATCTTCTTCCGAGAAGCACCTAAGGTTCCGACTAAAAAATGAAATAATTTAATTGAAGTAATAAGTCTCCCAGACGGGGAGACTTATTACTTCAATTAGTCCCCGTGTTCTTCGAATGGATCTCTTAATTGTTGAGAGGGTTGCCCAAACGCGGTATATAGGGCATACCCAGTAAAGCTTACAAGTAAACCAGATATGGAGATGGCGACTAAAGTTGCTGTTTCCATTTTTTTTTTGTAGAATTTCAAGATTACAATGGATCTATGAAAAGATCGTGTATTTACAACTACAATGGAATAGTATACAAAGTCAACACCAATGATTAAATAGAATTTATGGTTACACAAACCGTTGAAGATAGTTCTAGAGCTAGGCCAAAACGAACTGGCGCAGGTGGTTTATTGAAACCCTTGAATTCAGAATATGGGAAAGTAGCTCCAGGCTGGGGAACTACTCCTCTTATGGGGGTCGCAATGGCTTTATTCGCGATATTCCTATCTATCATTTTAGAAATTTATAATTCTTCTGTTTTACTGGACGGAATTTTAATGAATTAGGTTTCTACTAACTAAAACAAGGCCTTTCTATTTTAAGCTGCACATTTCTAGCCATTCTGGCAGTTCGACCGTGGATTTTTTGTTTCGGTATCTCTGGAATATGAGTGTGTGACTTGTTAGAATTGATCCTATTGAGAATACATAGAAAGGGCCTGTTATCTGTATCAAGATGATTCTAATTCGTCGGATATTATTTATTCTAGTATCTGGAACACGAAATACATAAAGCGGATCAAGAAAAAAAAAATGGAACTATGATTCATACTAACTATTTAGACCTCGCAACCAGACTGAAAAAAAAAATCCAGGTAGTTCTTAATAAAAAAAGAAATTTTCTTCCTTCCAATCCAATTTTGTTTACCCAAAAGATAACTTTTTTTTCTCGATTTTGTCTAGTCATTACACCGATTCAATAAATGATCATCAAGCGGTTTTTATTCGAAGAACCCTTGCCTTTTGTTTAGCTTGAGACTCCATCATCGTGGCTCTAGTATGAATCTAAGGTTTTAATTGAACTGATTCATAGGATCGCAACAAGATAATTTCTATCAGAAAACTACTAGAAATTTGGATTTGGATAAATAAAAAATAGGGACGAGAAAAGTCAAGAGGCCTCTAACGATCAACATAAGGGAAAGAAAGACAGATGAGCCAACTTGAGATTTTTTGGCATTATCATCACAAAGAAGAAATTCTGGATTTTTCTTATTTCATATCTTCAAGGCAAATCGATCCAATGCCGTAGCTGATGAAGTTTTTTAATATCCGTTGAAAATTTGTGTGTTTCTGCTTGAGCCGTACGAAATGAAATTTTCATATACGGTTCTCAGAGGGGGGGGTCGGACTAGTTACCTATCTCAATAAAGTATATGATTGGTTTGAGGAACGTCTTGAAATTCAGGCAATTGCGGATGATATAACTAGTAAATATGTTCCTCCTCATGTCAACATATTTTATTGTTTAGGGGGAATTACACTTACTTGTTTTCTAGTACAAGTTGCTACTGGTTTTGCTATGACTTTTTACTACCGGCCAACGGTTACAGAGGCTTTTTCCTCTGTTCAATATATAATGACAGAGGCCAACTTTGGTTGGTTAATCCGATCAGTTCATCGATGGTCAGCAAGTATGATGGTTCTAATGATGATCCTGCACGTATTTCGTGTATATCTTACAGGTGGATTTAAAAAACCCCGTGAATTAACTTGGGTCACAGGTGTGGTTTTGGCTGTATTGACTGCATCATTTGGTGTAACTGGTTATTCTTTGCCTTGGGATCAAATTGGTTATTGGGCAGTCAAAATTGTGACAGGTGTACCTGAAGCGATTCCGGTAATAGGATCCCCTTTAGTGGAGTTATTACGCGGAAGTGCTAGTGTGGGCCAATCCACTTTGACTCGTTTTTATAGTTTACATACCTTTGTACTGCCTCTGCTTACTGCCGTATTTATGTTAATGCACTTTCCAATGATACGTAAGCAAGGTATTTCGGGTCCTTTATAGGGAAAGCATATCATAGAGAATTCTAATTCTCATATATCATATCGGGTAGGTTGTGGTATTTCATTGCTACAAACATGGGTTATTGTAAAATAAGACATGTCATTTGGATACTTATCTTCAACTCCAAAGTATTTTGATACAAATAGTTGAAGCGAATTTTACGAAAGAAAATAAGACGGATTATGGGAGTGTGTGACTTGAATTATTGATTTGGCCATGCAGATAGAGAATTGGATCTGCCACATTAGAATTCACGACCAAAGGTGTCTCCGCATCCAATCAACACGTAAGTCTCCCATCTAGGAAGGATAGGCTGGTTCACTCGAGGAGAATATTTTCTATGATCATACCCCAACCATGTCATCCATGAACAGGCTCCGTAAGATCCTGTAGAGTATAAATGGAATAAGTCCTGTGATATGATCCAATTCTATATTTATTACACTTACTTTTTATTATAGTATGGAAATGCATTCATTTTCTTTGCATTGATTTCGATCGGCAATACTATCGGAGTAAAAGAGGGGATCTAAGGAAGAGCATAGGCTAAACTTTTAGATTTTTTATTAGTAACAAGTAAATACTTTGTTTGGACGTAAGAAACTTACGATATTGAGGGGATAAACACCAACTAATCAAGAGACAATCCACAAAGCGATTGATCATGATCAAATTTGTAAGCCCACTTGGATATTGAGCATTTACACATAAGAATAGGATAGTAATTATAGGCGCAACTTCGGAAAAGATAATCTGATAAAGCTTTTCTTACCTTGAGTCATTATATAACCTATTCTATTGTGGATCTTCCGCAGTCTTATTTCTTTCATTCTTGCTCGAGCCGGATGATGAAAAATTCTCACGTCCGGTTCCTTTGGGGGATGGATCCTAAAGAATTCACCTATCCCAATAACAAAGAAACCGGACTTAAATGATCCTGTATTAAGAGCAAAATTAGCTAAAGGGATGGGACATAATTATTACGGGGAACCCGCGTGGCCCAACGATCTTTTATACATTTTTCCAGTAGTAATTCTAGGTACTATTGCATGCAATGTAGGTTTAGCGGTTCTCGAGCCGTCAATGATTGGTGAACCGGCGGACCCTTTTGCAACACCCCTGGAAATATTACCAGAGTGGTACTTCTTTCCCGTATTTCAAATACTCCGTACAGTACCCAATAAGTTATTGGGCGTTCTCTTAATGGTTTCTGTGCCAACAGGCTTATTGACAGTACCCTTTCTAGAGAATGTCAATAAATTCCAAAATCCATTTCGTCGCCCAGTAGCTACGACCGTTTTTTTAATCGGTACTGCAGTAGCTCTTTGGTTAGGTATCGGAGCAACATTACCCATTGAGAAATCCTTAACTTTAGGTCTTTTTTAGGGATTTTTCGGGTTGATTCTGATTCATTCAACGGTGAAATCTCCTGCATGGGTATCTAGGAAACAGTTACTTCCAAGTGAATCTTCCCTAGATACCTAAAATCTATTTTATTATGATCCATTTCGCAAAAATATAGATTGTGCTAAAGATACAAAATTGTTTTCTTTTTATTCTAACTCTATAAAAAAAGAGGAAAAAATTGCAATGGATTTAAAGCGAGAACTTGTTCTTAGGTAAATCCATTGAGAGATGCTTCTCTAGAGTGTCCCATATAAGCTTTTCATCCTCCATACGAAAACTGTTAATTCTCATAAGATCCTCTTCAGTCTTACTCAAAAGGTCCAATAGTGTATGTATATTGGCCCTTTTGAGACAATTATACGTTCTAGAAGGCAATTCTAATTGATCAATAAAAATACAATTCAATGGAATTCCTTTTTTGTTTTTCTTTAGATTAGTGAATCTTTTTTGAAAGGTTAAAAGGGGTGGAGTAAATCTGTTTTTATTTTGGTCGAAACTAGTGCCCCCCCCCTCCACGTGTAGAAAAGGAAAAAATAAATCAATCAAATTACGAGAAGCTTCATAAAGTGCTTCTTTAGGGGTTAAACTTCCATTCGTCCATATTTCTAGAAAAAGCATCTCGTGTTTTTCATTTCCATTCCCACAAGAAAAAATACTATAATTTACATTTCGAACAGGCATGGATACAGCATCTATAGGATAACTTCCATCTTGAGAGTTCTTTCTTAGTTCCGTATGATATCCGCGATCTCGCTTGATCTGTAACTCAATACAGAAATCTAGGGGCTCTCTCAAGTTAGCTATAGGTTGTGTCGTATCAACGATTTCTACGGAAGGCGGTAAGATTATATCTTGAGCAGTTATGTATCTAGGACCTTTGACACAAATTGATGCGTCTCTAACTCCATAGAGATTACTTTTCAATACAATTTCTTTCAAATTTAGTAAAATTTCTTGTATGGATTCTTCAATACCCACTATTGTAGAATATTCGTGTGGCACGTTCCCAAATTTTGCGCGTGTGATACATGTTCCTTCTATTTCTCCAAGTAAAGCTCTTCGCAAGGCAATACCGACAGTATCCGCTTGACCTTTTCTAAGCGGGGACAGAATGAAACGGCCATAATAAAGACGCTTACTATCTACTCTTGATTCAACACACTTCCACTGTAGTGTTTGGTTGGATGCTGTTACCTCCTCTCGAACCATAATAGACTAGTATTCTTATTTGATCGGTGAATCGTTTATTTCTCTTGAAAGCGGTTTATTTCTTTTACAGACGTCTTTTTTTAGGAGGTCGACACCCATTATGCGGCATAGGTGTTACATCGCGTATACAACTTAACCGTACACCACTTTTTGCAATGGCTCGTAATGCGGCATCTCTTCCGCTACCAGCACCCTTTACCATAACTTCTGCTCGTTGCAAGCCCACTGTACGAATAGCATCTACTGCTGTTCTTTGACCCGCATAGGGTGATGCTTTTCTTGAGCTTTTGAATCCACAAGTACCTGCGGAGGACCAGAAAACCACCCGACCTTGCGGGTCTGTAACAGTTATAATGGTATTGTTGAAACTGGCTTGAACATGAATAACCCCTTTTGTTATTCTACGCGCACTCTTCCGTAAACTAAAACGGGCATTCCTACGCAAACCAATACGTATTCTCTTACGTGAACCTATTTTTGGCATAGCTTTTGTCATATTTTATTATCTCATAAATATGAGTTGGAAATAACAAAAAGAAAAAAAGATACAAAGATATCCGTTTCATATTCTTTACTTGAATTTTTTATTTTGAATTTGGACATTTCCGTGGGTACTTTATTTTGACTTTTTAGAGGGGAAAGCTTCTTTTTCGAAGGATTACCCCTGTCTTTGTTTATGCTTCGGATTGGAACAAATGACTCTAATTCGCCCACGCCTATGAATCAGGCGACATTTTGTACAAATTTTGCGGACGGAAGCTCGTATTTTCATATTTAGGTACTCTTTTTATGAATCCACTCTTTTGGAAAAAATAAGTCTCTTCATTTAAATTTTGAAACTTGGAATTTATTACCCTAGAAAAACCTAATCCTTTGAATCTTTCGTATCCTTCAAATCTTCCGTATCCTTTGAGTTTTCGTTACGCTTCGAATCTTTATGGGGAAGTCTAAAAATTATACGTCCCTTGCTTGAATCATAACGACTTACTTCAATTTTGACCCTATCCCCCATAAGTATTCGTATAGAACTGGACCGGATTTTTCCTGAAATATAGCCCAGGATGATGGTGTCATTTTCTAGGCGAACGCGGAACATTCCGTTGGGTAGGGCTTCCGTAACTAAACCTTCGAAAGTTACTTTTGCTTCTCTCGGTTTTTTTTTTTCTCTCCTATTTTTTTTTTCTGTCATATTTTTTTCTCCTATTTTTTGATTTTTATTTCCAAAATAGGAAGTTCGAGATAGAATTCGTGCACTATAGGCGAGGCCATTACCATATATAACATAAGACTTCTCCCCCGATTCTCTTTAGTCGAGCTTCTCGATCTGTTATTATACCTCTAGAAGTAGAAAGAATAGCAATTCCCATTCCGCCCAAAACCTTAGGAATTCCTTGATAGTTAGCATAAATTCGTAAGCCAGGTCGGCTGATACGCTTTAAAAAGGTTCTAGTTCTATATATTCCTTTTCTAGTCTTTCTCTTTTGATGCCGCAAAGTTGAAACCAAGAAATATCTCTTATTTTCCTGATGTCTTCGAACACTTTCAATAAAACCCTCTCGTAGAAGTATTTTAACAATGTTTTCGGTAATATTTGTAGATACTACTCGAACAGTTCCTTTTTTATTCATGTCCGCGTTTCTTATAGAGGTTAGTAAATCAGCAATAGTGTCCTTGCCCATAAGACTCTAATTCTAGGTTCCTCCTTATTTTTCTATAATGAGCATGTTTTCATTTTTCTTTTAATTTTGTATTTTAAAGCATATACGTGAGAAATAATCTACTAATTTTGCTTTGATCTATATCTCGTCTACTAGTATTTATAATACTTCAGGAGCTAATGAAACTATTTTAGTAAAATTCAATTCTCTCAATTCTTCGGCAATCGCGCCAAAAACTCGAGTTCCTTTTGGATTTCCTTTTTGATCAATGATAACTGCTGCGTTGTCATCATAGCGTATTATTATACCGTCTTCGCATTTGAATTCTTTACATGTACGTACAATTACAGCTCGAATTACTTCAGATCTTTCTAGAGGCATTTGGGGCACTGCGTCTTTGATTACAGCAACAATAACATCACCAATACGAGCATATCGCTGATTACCAGCAGCTCCTATGACTCGAATACACATCAATTTTCGGGCTCCACTGTTATCTGCTACATTTAAAAGGGTCTGAGGTTGAATCATATTATTTGGATTTCAATTTATTATTTCAATGCAAAAGGAGGAAATCCATATTGTCTATCTATTTATAGAAGGACAAATCTGGGTTTTCAATATTCTTTTTGGGGGTTCGATATCCCTAATCGAAGAAATTGACTTCGTATGGGCATTTTACTGGCAGCTATTTCCATAGCTGCTCTAGCTACAGTTTCGGATACTCCGCTCATTTCATAAAGTATTCGACCCGGTTTAACAACGGCTACCCAATATTCGGGGGATCCCTTTCCAGAGCCCATACGTGTTTCTGTGGGTCTTATTGTAACCGGTTTGTCGGGAAATATACGTACCCATAGTTTTCCACCACGACGTGCATATCGTGTCATTGCTCTTCGCCCTGCTTCTATCTGTCTCGCTGTGATCCAAGCGGGTTCAAGTACTTGAAGAGCGTATCTACCGAAACAAATACGATTGCCTCGATGGGATTTTCCCTTCATTCTTCCTCTATGTTGTTTACGAAATCTAGTTCTTTTGGGGTTATAGTCGATGGTTCTTTCTTAGTTCCATCTCTACTGCAAAACTGGACATGAGAGTTTCTTCTCATCCAGCTCCTCGCGAATAAAATGAGAAAGCATGCAAATTTCTCTAATTCCTAATAAATATTCAAAGATATTACGGATAGATACACATCAATATATAATAGAAAAATATATAGTTAAGAAAGAAGATCTATAATATATTCAAATTCTATATTTGGATATAATGTAATCCTTCTTTTTCTAAGGAATTCCCTTATTTTTACTCTTATTGAATCGTGGTAAAGTATTCTAATGCAATAAAGATTTCGCGGGCGAATTTTTACTCTTTCCTGTCTTATTTGTTAATTTCTAACTTACCAAATAAAGCAATTTTTTTGGTTTGTTCCGCCATCCCACCCAATGAAGTATTAGGATTCTTTTCAATAAAATCCTATCCAGTCATAGGTTTTGTCGTTCCCACAGCTTCTCCTTTAATGGTTAGGTTTGAATCCTGCAATGGAGCTTCCAAAAAATTTCTTTCCGAGTCAATTTTCTCAGTTTTATTAACACGGGCTACTCCTTATTATTGCTTTTAATTTGTATTTTTTGTTTCAAGTTACGATTTCGAATTCTCTCTTATTTTTATTATTTTAATATATCGTGCTTTATCACATTGCCTTTTATGGTGTAATCCATAGACCATACACATCGGAATCCTATATCTTTCTTATTCTTTTTCCTTCTATCTATCATCCCTCCTTTTATCCACATCCTTTTAGTTTTGCTTCACAACCTAGAATCCTGTTTCTTTTTTAGAGAAAAAAATGCAGTTGCTACAACTATATGATAGATCCGCTCATTTATGATCGATGTATTTATTCACATAGTGACTGTTTCTTAGTTAGGATCTTGATAATACGAAGCGATAGGTTGGTTATTTAGTTAATTTTATAGAATTACTAAGTTTTTTCTATTTTTAGTAGGGTTCGGTCAATTTCTTCGAACCCCTTTTTTGGCCCTAAAGAAAAAACTAACGAGTCACACACTAAGCATAGCAATTATATTAAAAGATTTAGAAATTTTCATTAAATCTTATAGAAAGAGATATAATTTCTTCTTTTTTTTCAGGGATTTCGGGAAAAATAAGGTTCTTTTCTTTTTTATTCTATCACAGGGTAGAATGGGAAGACAAGGTTAGTTATTCTTCTTCTACGAATATCCAAATTTTGACACCTAATACTCCATAGATAGTTCGAATTGGATAGCAGCAATAATCTATTTTAGCGCGAATTGTTTGAAGGGGAAGTCTACCCTTTTTGATGCATTCGGCACGTGCAATTTCTTTCCCTGCTAGACGACCCGCAATTTGGATTTTTACTCCCTTTATATCTGCTTTTTTAGTTAATTCAATGGCTTTTTTCATTGCCTTTCGGAATGAAACTCTATTTTTTAATTGGAAAGCTATATATTCTGCAAGAATGTTAGGTTGTCTATAAGGTTCTTTAACTTTTTCGATAGCAATATTAAGTCTCTGGTTTACAGAATTCACTTCCTTTTGGAGATCTTTCTCTAATTCTTCGATTGCTCCCTTTTTTTTTAATAAATTGGGGAATCCGATATGGATTATGACGTGGGTTGTGTCAATTTCTTTTTGAATTTCTATATGTGTAATTACTTCGGAACTTGAGTCTGATTCTATTTTTCTATTCGAGCCTTTTTTCCTATTCTTTTGTATATAGTTCTTGATACAATTCCGTATTTTTTTATCTTCCTGTAGACCTTCAGAATAATTTTTTGGTTGTGCGAACCAAAAGGAATGGTGATTTTGGGTTGTACCAAGTCTGAAACCGAGTGGATTTATTTTTTGTCCCATATTTTTCTATTCTATTTTTTTTTTATTGGGAATCGAAATCTTAGATTAATCTAAAGATTTTTTCGATTTCTTTACTATATTTAGTACAATTGTTATATGACACATGGTTTTTTTTATAGGATAACCGCGTCCTCGAGCCCGAGGTCTGAATTTTTTCATAATAGTACTTCTACTAACTTCGGCTTTAGTGATGAATAAACTTGCTTTGTCGAAATTCCTATAATGAGTAGCATTTGCTGCTGCCGAATAAACCAACTTTAAGATGGGATAAGATGTTCGATAAGGCATGAGGTTCAGTATCATAACGGTTTCCTCGTAGTAACGCCAGCGAATCTCATCAAGAACTCTTTGTGCTTTGAAAACAGACATATGTATGCGTTTTTGAGCTTTGAAAACCCGTTCGAACTTAAGTAGACGATCGGTTGCAACTTTTCTTGCGAGTTTCCTTAGCTCGTTCTTCTTTTTCTTTATCCTAGGGGTATACTTTACCAATTTGAAACTTGTCATAAATAAGGTTATTACCCGATTACCTTTACTTTAATTTGATCTAAAATGGGTTTATTCTGAATCTTTCTATTCTGAATTCAGTTAACGGCGAGATTTAGTATCCTTTCTCGCACTTTCATAACTCGTGAAATGCCGAGTAGGCACGAATTCCCCCAATTTGCGACCTACCATCGGATTTGTTATGTAAATAGGTATATGTTCCTTTCCATTATGAATCGCGATTGTATGGCCAACCATTGCGGGTAGAATGCTAGATGCCCGGGACCACGTTACTATTGTTTCTTTCTCCTCCTTCATATTGATCTTTTCGATTTTTGCCAATAAATGACGAGCTACAAAAGGATTCGTTTTTTTTCGTGTCACAGCTGATTACTCCTTTTTTCTTTTTAAAGAGTGGCATCCTATGTCCACTATCTCGATCGAGGTATGGAGGTCAGAATAAATAGAATAATGATGAATGGAAAAAAGAGAAAATCTTTTAGCTGTATAAGGGGCGGATGTAGCCAAGTGGATCAAGGCAGTGGATTGTGAATCCACCATGCGCGGGTTCAATTCCCGTCGTTCGCCCATCGCATTATTGCAAATTCCAAAAATGCAATTTTCCATATTCCTAGTTACGTATTTACTTACGGCGACGAAGAATAAAACTATCACTATATTTTTTCCTTTTCCTAGTTCTTCTTCCAAGCGCAGGATAACCCCAAGGGGTTGTGGGTTTTTTTCTACCAATGGGGGCTTTCCCTTCACCGCCTCCATGGGGGTGGTCCACAGGGTTCATAACTACCCCTCTTACTACGGGGCGTTTACCTAGCCAACACTTAGATCCGGCTCTACCCAAACTTTTTTGGTTCACCCCAACATTACCCACTTGTCCGACTGTTGCTAAGCAGTTTTGGGATACCAAACGGACCTCCCCAGATGGTAATCTTAAAGTGGCCAATTTACCCTCTTTTGCAATCAGTTTCGCTACAGCACCTGCTGCTCTAGCTAATTGCCCACCCCTTCCACGTGTGATTTCTATGTTATGTATGGCCGTGCCTAAGGGCATATCGGTTGAAGTAGATTCTTCTTTTTTCTCAAAAAACCCCTTCCCAAACTGTACAAGCTTCTTCCAAAGCATACGGCTTTCTAGATGTATATGACGATCTCTAGACAGATGAATCTTATATGAATCGTATGATGAAGTACCACATCAGTGGATATATAGAAAAGGAATCCAAATCCGCCGAATCGCTCATGTTATGATCTTCTACATCCTAGGTCTCCGCGTTCCGTCATCTGGCTTATGTTCTTCATGTAGCATTCAGATCGAATGACTCTATGAAATTACGTCGATACTTCCACATATTATGGGTAACGTAGGAGACATCCCTATTTTCACCCGGAGGTCTTAATTACCACTGCTTAGCTTTCAATTCGCCTCTGACCATCAAATTAAATGTGAATAACCCGTCCTCCTCTCTTTGAAACAAGGGGCGCTTCCGGTTCTGTGCGTGCTTCAAACAATTTTGTCTTCTCCATATTACCATATCTCCAGAGTCAATAATTTTCTATGAGGAACTACTGAACTCAATCACTTGCTGCCGTTACTCAACAGTTTTCTGTTGAGGTCTATCCCGTAGAGGTAGTCAAATTGGATCAGTGATCGATTTCTAGGTTTCGTCGTAAACCTAATTGGTTACTTCCAATTACGTAAATCAATAGTTCAAACCGCACTCAAAGGTAGGGCATTTCCCATTGATATAGGAACTTTTGTACCAGAAACAATAGTATCCCCAATTATAGCCCCTCTGGGATGTAAAATATATCTCTTCTCACCATCCCCATAGTGTATGAGACAAATGTATGCATTTCGATTAGGGTCATATTCTATGGTTACGATTCTACCAGATATGTCTTTTTGATTCCGTCGAAAATCGATTTTACGGTATAGGCGCTTATGACCTCCCCCTCTATGCCTTGCGGTAATGATTCCTCTGGCATTACGACCTTTACCACAACGGTGCCGTCCATGGATCAATTTATTTCGTGGATTGGATTTCACTTGCCTGTCTACGGTTCCCTTGCGTGTGCTCGGGATAGGTGTTTTGTATAAATGTTTCGCCGTATTATTAAGTATTCTCCTTTAGTTCTTTTCTCTATCTAGAAGTGGAATAGAATAACCCGGTTGAAGGGTAATGATCATACGTCTGTAATGCATTGTATGTCCCAGAATAGGTCCCATTCTTCTACCCTTTCCGGGTAGTCGATGGCTATTCACAGCTACTACCTTAACACCAAAGAAGAGTTCGACCCAATGCTTTATTTCTGTCTTAGTGAATCCCGATTCGACATTAGAAGTATATTGATTCTTTCCCAATAAACGAAGGCTCTTTTCTGTAAATACTGCGTATTTGATTCCATCCATAAATCGACTTTCCCTCCTATGCTCTGAGTTCCAGTATCGATAAGAATTCGAGTTCTTATTGTTCTTATGTTATGGTATGAATATACCATAACAATTCGTTATGTATGGATGATGGATGA